TGTTGAAAGAATTTCTTTTGTAATTCCTTACATAAGGATTCAGAAAATACCGGATCTCCGCCTACACAAGCAAATTGTTGATAAAACTCCAAAATGGCATTTTCTTTTGACCCAATTTTTTTTTTCTCTTTATCATTCAGGAAAGACAAGAAAATTTCAGGATAGCAAACATTCTCTAAAATTTCTCTTAGATTCAAACCCATAGCTGATGATAGAACTAGAATAGATATTTTCTGTTTCCTACTCACACGAGCCCATATCCTTGCTTTTCGATCAATCTCTAATTCTAATCTTCCTCCCCAATCTGATATTATGGTCCCGGTATAGACCGAAATTCCGTTATGGTCCAATTCTGACCGGTAATAGATACCGGGACTTTGCAATATTTGATTGATCACAATTCTGTATATTCCATTTACTATAGAAGTTCCCAGGGAATTCATTAAAGGAATGTTTCCAATAAAAAGAGTTTGTTCTTGCATATCCCTACTGGTTTTCCAAATTAATCCCGCGGATACATATAATTCAGAAGAATATGTGAGTGATTCATATACAGCATCTCTTTCTTTTATCAAAGGTTCTACCAATTGATATGTTTCCACAAATAATTGAAATTCAATTTCTTGATCTGTATCTTCAATTTTTGGAAACTTATAAAGTTCTTCTGTTAAGCCCTGATCAATGAATCTACAAAATCCTTCAAATTGTATCTGATTAAAACCAGGTACTGTAGACATTCCCTCATTTCCATCCCCGAGCATTTTGAATTTCCCTTTTCTCGAAAAAATTCCATTATTGACCCATTCTTCATCAAATCATATGGATTGATTTAGCAATGATGGAATTTCTATTTTGTTTACTGAATCACATGAAATTTGATCCACCCCATATATGGAATGTATGAAATGCATATGAACGGAGGAATAAAGACAATTTTATATTCAAATTGGAATTTGTAACAGATACAAAATCGAAAGGAATTAATAAATGTCACTTAGACTTATGGAGTTTTGGATAGAATATAAAAAAAAAAGTGATTCCATTTCTACCATTATTATGATATTACATATTCTAATCCGATTGGGTACCAGAAAAATAAATGGATTCGGTATTTAATCTGTTCGATGATATAAAGACATTATAATCATCAAAAATATAGAGTTGATCTTTTTTGAGCACTTAACTTTTTCATGGATTCTATTGTTCAACAAATGATTCGCATAAAAGAGAGATACTTTTACCTTTTTTTAGTAGAATACGATCGAAGGGCGTAATAGAGTAATAAAGTTTGTATTTATTAACCATGTGTAGATAGCTATCTATGTTTCCTCCTTTCTTGAAGTTCTATTCGGGACAGCGCGTGCTATGCTATATCAAAATTTCCATTTTCTATTCCATCTATTGAATGAAAAATTGAAGCACTACAATTTACTGATAATTCTCTATAGGCATCATATATAGATAGGATATCCAATTAAATATTTGTATAACAATTTATGTTCTGGGGTTTACATATACTTCTATTTGATGTTATAATAGAAATTGGGAAGGATTTTTTTTATGGAAAAGAATCAATACTGATTAGTTATATATCAATTTGGATTGTCTTATATCATTAGGATTAAGAAAAGACAATTTTGGATTCAAATCCAAGAATCGTTCATGAATTTACAGTCCCATTTAATAGTTAATGGTTCCAATTTGTCCTAAATTTTGGCTTTTGTGACTGAAAAACCACATTTGGTTTTTCAATTTTTCAATATCAATATAAAAAAGAGAGGGAAAATTTGTAAATATTTAGGTTTTGAGATACTATACATACAACCGAAGGGATGGATCCAATCCAAAAAACGAAGGATTTTTTTCTTTTCGGGCAAGGGTTAAATTTAAGAAAACGGGATTCAAGATGCAAGTCCAATAAAAAAAGAAGTTTAGGAATTCCCCACCCGACGCAAACAAAGGGAGACTTTTTTTTTCATCTATTTTGTAGGAGATCATACATTTTGGCGGCATGGCCGAGCGGTAAGGCGGGGGACTGCAAATCCTTTTTCCCCAGTTCAAATCCGGGTGTCGCCTGATCAAGAAAAAACTCGAAATCTCTTATTTCGTTTTGCTAATATAACTCGCTGAATTTTTCCCCAGCAGAAGCAAACAAAGTAAAAGGACTCTTGAGACTTGCTTGCTTGGTTCTAAACATCTGGAAGTTTGACTCTCGAAAGCTAAAGTGCTCTAAATCCTTGCCTCTAGGATTCAAGGACAGATTATAGTGGTGGAAGGTCTCTCATATAAAGATTTATTGATTCCCTTCCACTACTAATGTAGTGTTTAATTACCGGGTCCTGAATTAGATTGGATAGCCCGACGGAAAATCGAATTAGTGGTTGTGGAAAGGGCTGAAGATACTTTCTATACAGACTCAGGAGAGTCTCTAAGTCCTCGGTATCCAATAACAATTCGATGGAAAATTGGCTTTCTAAAATTGAAAATTCTTTCTTTTCAA